AATGAATTGCCTGATAAAAAGGATTACCTTGATAGGGTAAATCATGTAATAATATTACATTCATTATATTTAATAGAATTAAACTATTTCTAAAAGTATCAAAAACTTTTGTGCATCATACACCAAAATATAAATATAAAAAGATAAGCTAATTAAGCTACTGGGCTCATACCCCATTTATAAAGGTTCTAATCCTTTTCTTTTTAATTTTTAATAATTCATCAAAAATTATATTTTTCGGAATTTTGATAATAGGAACTTTAATTTCTATTTCAGCTAATTCATGACTAGGAGCTTGAATAGGTTTAGAAATTAATTTATTAGCTTTTATCCCCCTAATAAGAGATAATAAATTAATATCAACAGAAGCCTCACTAAAGTACTTCCTAACTCAAGCATTAGCATCTTCTGTATTTTTATTCGCAGTTATTTTATTTTTACTTAATTCAAGTAAAACAAACTCGAATTATTTTATAGAAATAATAATTTTTTCTTCTCTTTTACTAAAAAGAGGATCCGCTCCCTTTCATTTTTGATTCCCAAATGTAATGGAAGGATTATCATGATTAAATGCATTAATTTTAATAACTTGGCAAAAAATTGCTCCTTTAATATTAATTTCTTATATTATTTTTAAACCATTAATTATTACAAGAATTATTCTTTCAAGATTAATTGGTGCACTAGGAGGGTTAAATCAAACTTCACTACGAAAATTAATAGCTTATTCATCAATTAATCATTTAGGTTGAATATTAGCTGCTATATACAATGGTAACTTATTATGAATAACATATTTCTTATTTTATTCATTCTTAACTTTTTGTATAATTTTTATATTTAATATATTCAAAACTTCACATATTAACCAATTATTTACTCTCTTCTTTCACTCAAAGGTTATAAAATTCTTCTTATTTTTTAATCTTTTATCATTAGGAGGATTACCCCCATTTTTAGGATTTTTCCCAAAATGAATTGTTATTCAATCTTTAACTATAAATAATCAATTTTTTCTATTAACATTTATAGTATTAATAACTTTAATTACATTATACTTTTATATTCGATTATGTTACAGAGCATTTATACTGAATTATTATGAAAATAATTGATTAATCTCTTCTGTATATAAGTCAATTTATATAAAGGTTTTTATAATTTGTTCATTTTTTTCTTCATTTGGATTATTCCTAATTTCTTCTTTATACTTTTTATTTTAAGGCTTTAAGTTAAATAAACTAATAGCCTTCAAAGCTATAAATATAAGAATAATCTTTTAAGCCTTAGTAAATCTATTACTCCTTTAGAATTGCAGTCTAATGTCATTATTGACTATAAAGCCTTTGATTAAAGAGAATAGTTCTCATAAATAGATTTACAGTCTATTGCCTAAACTTCAGCCATTTAATCGCGACAATGATTATTTTCTACTAATCATAAAGATATTGGTACTTTATATTTCATTTTCGGAGCTTGATCCGGAATAGTAGGAACTTCTTTAAGAATCCTAATTCGAGCTGAATTAGGGCACCCTGGAGCACTAATTGGAGATGACCAAATTTATAATGTAATTGTAACGGCTCACGCTTTTATTATAATTTTCTTTATAGTAATACCAATTATAATTGGAGGATTTGGAAATTGACTAGTTCCCCTTATATTAGGGGCTCCTGATATAGCATTCCCTCGAATAAATAATATAAGTTTCTGACTTTTACCTCCTGCATTAACTTTATTATTAGTAAGTAGTATAGTAGAAAATGGGGCTGGAACAGGATGAACTGTTTACCCACCTTTATCTTCTAATATTGCTCACGGAGGAGCATCTGTTGATTTAGCTATTTTCTCTCTTCACTTGGCCGGAATTTCTTCAATTTTAGGAGCTGTAAATTTCATTACAACTGTAATTAATATACGATCTACAGGAATTACATTTGATCGAATACCTTTATTTGTTTGATCTGTAGTTATTACTGCTCTTTTACTTTTATTATCTTTACCAGTATTAGCAGGTGCTATTACTATATTATTAACTGACCGAAATTTAAATACTTCATTTTTTGATCCAGCTGGAGGAGGAGACCCTATTTTATACCAACATTTATTTTGATTCTTCGGTCACCCTGAAGTATATATTTTAATTTTACCTGGATTCGGAATAATTTCTCATATTATTAGTCAAGAATCAGGAAAGAAGGAAACTTTCGGATCTTTAGGAATAATTTACGCTATATTAGCTATTGGATTATTAGGATTTATTGTTTGAGCTCATCATATATTCACCGTAGGAATAGACGTTGATACTCGAGCTTACTTTACTTCAGCTACAATAATTATTGCTGTTCCAACTGGAATTAAAATTTTTAGTTGACTAGCAACTCTTTATGGAACTCAATTAAATTACTCCCCAGCTACTTTATGAGCTTTAGGATTTGTATTTTTATTTACTGTAGGAGGATTAACTGGAGTTGTTCTAGCTAACTCTTCTATTGATATTATTTTACACGATACATATTATGTAGTAGCTCATTTCCACTATGTATTATCAATAGGAGCTGTCTTTGCTATTATAGCTGGATTTGTTCATTGATTCCCTTTATTTACTGGACTAACATTAAATAGCAAGTTATTAAAAAGTCAATTTGCTATTATATTTATTGGTGTAAATTTAACTTTCTTCCCTCAACATTTCTTAGGATTAGCTGGAATACCTCGACGATACTCTGACTATCCAGATGCTTACACAGCTTGAAATGTAATTTCTACTATTGGTTCAACAATTTCATTACTAGGAATTTTATTTTTCTTTTTCATTATTTGAGAAAGTTTAGTATCACAACGTCAAGTTTTATTCCCTGTCCAATTAAATTCATCAATTGAATGATTACAAAATACTCCACCAGCTGAACACAGCTATAGTGAATTACCTTTATTAACTAACTTCTAATATGGCAGATTAGTGCAATGGATTTAAGCTCCATATATAAAGTATTTTACTTTTATTAGAAAATAAATGTCAACATGAGCAAATTTAGGTTTACAAGATAGTTCTTCTCCTTTAATAGAACAATTAATCTTTTTTCATGACCATGCACTTTTAATTTTAGTAATAATTACTGTTCTAGTAGGTTATTTAATATTTATACTATTTTTCAACAAATATGTAAATCGATACTTACTTCATGGACAAACTATTGAAATTATTTGAACAATTTTACCTGCAATTATTTTATTATTTATTGCTTTTCCTTCTCTACGACTTTTATACTTATTAGATGAAATTAATGAACCTTCAATTACCTTAAAGGCAATTGGACACCAATGATACTGAAGTTATGAATATTCAGATTTTGCAAATATTGAATTTGATTCTTATATAATTCCTACAAATGAATTATCAATTGATAGTTTCCGTTTATTAGACGTTGATAATCGAGTAGTTTTACCAATAAATTCACAAATTCGAATTTTAGTAACAGCAGCTGATGTAATTCATTCATGAACTATCCCAGCTTTAGGAGTTAAGGTAGATGGTACACCCGGACGATTAAACCAAACAAACTTTTTAATTAATCGACCAGGTTTATTTTATGGACAATGTTCAGAAATTTGTGGAGCTAATCATAGTTTTATGCCAATTGTAATTGAAAGAATTCCAGTAAATTACTTTATCAAATGAATTTCTAATAATGTAAACTCTTCATTAGATGACTGAAAGCAAGTACTGGTCTCTTAAACCATTTTATAGTAAATTAGCACTTACTTCTAATGAAAAAATTAGTTAAATTTATAACATTAGTTTGTCAAACTAAAATTATCATCTTATTGATATTTTTTAATTCCTCAAATAGCACCTATTGGTTGATTAAGCTTATTTATTATTTTTTCAATTGCATTCGTAATTTTTAATGTAATAAATTATTATTCATTTATTCCTTCTATACCTAAATCAGATTTAGTAAACAAAACACAATCTACAAATTCATTAAATTGAAAATGATAACAAATTTATTTTCAGTATTTGACCCTTCATCTAGTATCTTCAATTTATCATTAAATTGATTAAGCACATTTTTAGGAATTTTAATAATCCCTTCTATATATTGATTGATACCTTCACGATATCATATTTTCTGAAATAATATTTTATTAACCCTTCATAAGGAATTTAAGACCCTTTTAGGGCCTATAGGAGCAAATGGATCTACATTCATTTTCGTTTCTTTATTTTCTATAATTTTATTTAATAATTTTATAGGATTATTCCCTTATATTTTCACAAGTACAAGTCACTTAATATTAACTCTTACATTAGCTCTTCCTCTATGATTATGTTTTATACTATTTGGATGAATTAATAATACTCAACATATATTTGCTCATTTAGTTCCTCAAGGAACTCCAGCAGTTTTAATACCATTTATAGTATGTATTGAAACTATTAGAAATGTAATTCGACCTGGAACTTTAGCAGTTCGATTAACAGCTAATATAATTGCTGGTCATTTATTATTAACTTTATTAGGAAATACTGGACCTTCTATATCAACAATTCTATTAAGTCTATTAATTATTACACAAATCGCTTTATTAGTTCTAGAATCAGCTGTTGCTATAATTCAATCATATGTATTTGCTGTTTTAAGAACTTTATATTCTAGTGAAGTAAACTAATGTCAACTCACTCAAATCACCCATTCCATTTAGTAGATTATAGCCCATGACCTCTAACAGCCTCAATTGGAGCTATAACAACTGTTGCTGGTATAGTAAAGTGATTTCATCAATATGATACATCACTATTCTTTTTAGGAAATACTATTACTATTTTAACTGTTTATCAATGATGACGAGATGTTTCACGAGAAGGAACATTCCAAGGTCTTCATACTGATGCAGTAACTACAGGTTTACGATGAGGAATAATTTTATTTATTCTATCAGAAGTTTTATTTTTTGTTTCTTTCTTTTGAGCTTTCTTTCATAGTAGTCTTTCTCCTTCAATTGAATTAGGGGCAATATGGCCACCAATAGGAATTACTCCTTTTAATCCATTCCAAATTCCTCTTCTAAATACAGTAATTTTATTAACCTCAGGAATTACTGTTACTTGAGCTCACCACAGATTAATAGAAGGAAACCATTCCCAAACTACTCAAGGATTATTTTTTACAGTAATTTTAGGAATTTACTTCACAATTTTACAAGCTTATGAATACATTGAAGCTCCATTTACAATTGCTGATTCTGTTTATGGATCAACTTTCTTTATAGCAACAGGATTCCATGGAATTCATGTTTTAATTGGAACAACTTTCTTATTAATTTGTTTAATCCGACACTTAAATAATCACTTTTCTAAAAATCATCATTTCGGATTTGAAGCCGCTGCTTGATATTGACACTTTGTTGATATTGTTTGATTATTTCTTTATGTATCAATTTATTGATGAGGAGGATAATTAATTATCTATATAGTATAAAAAGTATATTTGACTTCCAATCATATGGTCTATTATTAATAGTATAGATAATTTTATCAATTTTAACAATTAGTTCAATTATTTTATTAATTTCAATTGTAGTAATATTACTAGCTTCAATTCTTTCAAAAAAAACATTAGTTGATCGAGAAAAAGCATCCCCATTTGAATGTGGATTTGACCCTAAATCTTCATCTCGATTACCTTTTTCATTACGATTCTTTCTAATTACAATTATTTTTTTAATTTTCGATGTAGAAATTGCTTTAATTTTACCTATTATTCTAATTATTAAATTTTCTAATTTAATAATATGATCAATCACATCAATTATTTTCATTTTAATTCTTCTATTAGGTTTATACCATGAATGAAACCAAGGTATACTAAACTGATCAAATTAATTAGGGTTGTAGTTAAGTATAACATTTGATTTGCATTCAAAAAGTATTGATTTTTCAATCTACCTTGAATATGAAGCGATATATTGCAATTAGTTTCGACCTAATCTTAGGTAATTTCTACCCTTATTCTTTAATTGAAGCCAAAAAGAGGCTTATCACTGTTAATGATAGAATTGAGATCAATACTCCAATTAAAGAAGTATGATGTTCAAGTAAAAGCTGCTAACTTTTTTCTTTTAATGGTTAAATTCCATTTATACTTCTAGTTTATATAGTTTAAGTAAAACATTACATTTTCATTGTAAAATTAAAATTTTTTTATTTTTATAAATTACTAAAAATAATTCACTATATTCAAAGATTAAATTAATCTCCCTAACATCTTCAGTGTCATACTCTAAATATAAGCTATTTGAATAAAAGCAAATTATATACATATATAAAATTATAATTCAAAAAATAAAACTTAATAAATAAATCTTTAAATTATTATTTTGTAACATCTGATTTAATTGAGAATTCTTCACTAAATTTAGATAAAGTTGTTGACCTCCAAAATATTCCGACCAACCCTGATCAAAAGACTTTACTACCATATTTCCCATAATTAATGAATAATTAATAATTCCATAAGTAGAAATATAAGGTATAAATCACATTGAACCTAAAAAATAAGAAGAATGATAATTATTTAAAGCCTTGTTATAAAAAAATAAAGAAACATTAGAAATTATATACCCTACTAACCCTCCAACAATACAAACAAATAATGTTAATAACTTTAAATAAAAAGGTAAAACTACTACTATAGGAGTAGGAAAAATTAACCATCTTAACATTCTACCTCCAAAAATTCTTAAAATTAATAAACCTATTATACTCTTTAATATTACTCAACCTTCATCATTTAACATATTTAAAGAAGAAAAATTAGAATCCCCAGTCATTGTATAATAAACTAATCGAAAAGAATAACAAACAGTTAAACCTGTTGAAAAAAAATATAAAAAGAAAGAAAATATATTAATATAAGATAATGATACTGTTTCTAAAATTAAATCCTTTGAATAAAATCCAGCTAAAAACGGTATACCACATAAAGCTAAATTAGCGACATTAAAACAAGAAGATGTAAGAGGTATTATTAAACTTAATCTTCCTATTAAACGAATATCTTGACAATTATTTATATTATGAATAATAGCTCCAGCACACATAAATAATAATGCCTTAAATAAAGCATGTGTCAATAAATGAAAAAAAGCTAACTTATAATATCCTATTGATAGAATTCTCATTATTAACCCCAATTGACTTAAAGTAGACAAAGCAATAATTTTCTTTAAATCAAATTCATAATTAGCTCCTAACCCAGCTATAAATATAGTTAACCCGGACAATAAAAGTAATAAATTACCCATTCATGAACTTCTTAATAAAATATTAAACCGAATTAATAAATATACACCCGCTGTTACTAAAGTCGAAGAATGAACTAAAGCAGAAACAGGAGTAGGAGCTGCTATAGCTGCAGGTAATCAAGAAGAAAAGGGAATCTGAGCTCTTTTTGTTATAGCAGCTAATATCACTAATCTCCCTACAATTATTATTTCAAAATCACTTTTCATAACTTCTAAATAAAAAATATAATTTCAACTTCCATAATTTAATATTCAAGCAATAGCTAATAATAAAGCCACATCTCCAATTCGATTAGATAAAGCTGTTAATATTCCAGCATTATAAGACTTTACATTTTGAAAATAAATTACTAAACAATAAGAAACAAGTCCTAATCCATCTCATCCTAACAAAATTCTAATTAAATTAGGACTAATAATTAATAACATCATAGATGTAACAAATATTAAAACTAATATAATAAATCGATTAATCTTATAATCACTTTCTATATATTCCTTTCTATAAAAAATAACTAACGAAGAAATCATTAAAACAAAAGATATAAAAGTTAAACTTATTCAATCTAATAACAAAGTTATAACAATATTTATTGAATTAATAGAAACAACTTCTCATTCAATAAAAATTCTATAATCATTTATAATAAAAATTATTCCTATTAAAAAAGAAGATAATCTAAAAAAAAATAAACTCACAAATCTAATTGTACAAATTGATAAATATTTCACGGTTTAAAAAGAAAATCTCTTATCATTGACACCACAAATCAATATTTTTTTTAAACTATTTAAACATAATCATAATATACACATATCCCCCCTCAAAATTAATAAATTTAAAGGAAATCAATGTAAAAATAAAAGTAAAAATTCTCGAACTGAACCCCCTCTAAATGAATAAGCCCCAGAAAAAATCTTTCCATGTTGACTATAAGCATAAAGATACAAAGTATAAGCAGCTCTAAAAAATGATAATAAAGATAATATTAATATAGAAACTCAAGATCAACTAACAATTCTATTAATTAAAGAAATTTCTCCTAATAAATTTAAAGTAGGAGGAGCAGCCATATTAGCAGATCTTAATAAAAATCATCATAATGCTATAGAAGGTATAAAATTTAATATCCCCTTATTAATTAATAAACTTCGACTACCTAATCGTTCATAAGAGATATTAGCTAAACAAAATAATCCAGAAGAACATAAACCATGAGCAATTATTAAAGTATAAGAACCACAAATTCCTATATAAGTTAAAGTCATTAATCCAGCTAATACAATTCCCATATGAGCAACAGAAGAATAAGCAATTAATGCCTTTAAATCTGTTTGACGTAAACAAATTAAACTTACTAATACACCTCCTACTAATCTAATTCTAATTCAAATAAAATTAAATTTTAACCCTATTAATTGTAAAAATGGAAAAACTCGCAATAATCCATAACCCCCTAACTTTAACATAATACCTGCTAAAATTATTGAACCTGACACAGGAGCTTCTACATGAGCCTTAGGTAATCATAAATGAACTAAAAACATTGGCATCTTCACTAAAAATGCTATTACTAAAGAAAAATAAAGAATTTCATAATTAAATATATAATTGTTTAATAAATAAAAATTCAAAGTACCAGTAACCTTATATAAATAAAAAATACCAATTAATATTGGTAAAGAAACTAATAAAGTATAAAATAATAAATATACCCCAGCTTGCAATCGCTCCGGTTGATACCCTCAACCTAAAATTAAAAATAATGTAGGAATTAATCTACTTTCAAAAAATAAATAAAATATAAATAATCTTATTCTTCTAAAAGTAAGAACTAATAAAACTAACAATAAAACGATATTTAATAAAAATAAATTAGTATAATTTCTATACTTATAAACTGATTCACTAGCCATTAATATCAAAGATACAATTCATAAACTTAATAAAATTAATCCATATGAAATTAAGTCACATCCAAATAAATAAGAAATTGATATAAAATAATTTCTGTACATATTTATTAAAATAAAAATAAAACTTAATAAAAATAAAAAACTTTGAACCATTCAATAAGTATTATGTATTAAACATAATGGAAATAAAAATAAAATTCTAATAATAATCTTTAACATTGTAAAACATTAAATCTTTGAAAATAATCATTCCCATGAGTACGAATTATTGAAACTAAAATTGAAAGTCCAAGCGCACCTTCACAAACTCTAAAAGTTAAAAATATTATACTAAAAAAATTTTCATAATTTAATATATTTAAATAAATAAATAATAAAAGGAATAATCTTAATACAATATATTCTAATCTTAATAATATGGACAATAAATGTTTACGATTAGAAACAAAAGTAAATACTCCTATAATAAATAAAATACTTGGTAAACTTCAATTTAAAATTGCTATCATTAGTTTTAATAGTTTAATAAAAACATTGGTCTTGTAAACCAAAAATAAGATTATTTCTTTTAAAACTTCAAGAGAAAAGAAATTTCTTTATCATTAATCCCCAAAATTAATATTTTACTTAAACTACCTCTTGATATTATACAATGAATTTTATTATCACTTTTAATTATTTTTAATTTTATTTTTATAAACATAAAACATCCTTTAGCTATAGGATTAACACTTCTTATTCAAACAACTTTAGTTTGTTTAACTTCAGGTCTTATAACTAAAAGATTCTGATTTTCTTATATCCTATTCCTAGTATTCTTAGGAGGTATATTAGTTTTATTCATTTACGTAACTTCTCTAGCATCAAATGAAATATTTTCATTTTCTATTAAGCTTTTATTTATTTCTTTATCAATTTTTATCTTAATAATTATTACTCTATTTTTTATAGATAAAAATTTATTACTTCAATACCAAAATTTAGAAGTTAAGTCAATTTGTGATATAAATTCATACTTGACAGAAAATTCCCTATCTCTTAATAAATTATATAATTATCCAACTAATTTATTAACAATTTTATTAATAAATTATTTATTAATTACACTAATTGCTGTAGTAAAAATTACTAAACTATTTAAGGGACCTCTTCGACCAATATTTAACTAATGAACAAACCTTTACGAATCAAACACCCAATTTTTAGAATTGCTAATAGTGCTTTAGTAGATTTACCGGCTCCTATCAATATTTCAGCTTGATGAAATTTTGGATCATTATTATTTTTATGCTTAATAATTCAAATTTTAACTGGACTATTTTTAGCTATACATTATACTGCAGATATCAATTTAGCCTTCAATAGAGTAAATCATATTTGTCGAGATGTAAATTATGGATGATTACTACGAACTATGCATGCTAATGGTGCATCATTCTTTTTTATTTGCATTTATTTACATGTAGGACGAGGAATTTATTATGGTTCATATTTATTCACTCCAACTTGATTAGTAGGAGTAATTATTCTATTCCTAGTAATAGGAACTGCTTTTATAGGTTATGTCCTTCCTTGAGGACAAATATCTTTTTGAGGAGCCACAGTTATTACTAATTTATTATCTGCTATTCCTTATCTAGGTATTGACTTAGTTCAATGAGTATGAGGAGGATTTGCTGTTGATAACGCCACATTAACACGATTCTTCACATTCCACTTTATTTTACCTTTTATTGTATTAGCAGCAACTTTAATTCACATTTTATTTCTTCACGAAACTGGATCTAACAATCCTATAGGATTAAATTCAAATATTGATAAAATTCCATTCCACCCTTATTTTACTTATAGGGATATTGTTGGATTTATTGTAATGACAATAATTTTAATTCTTTTAGTTTTAATTAATCCATATTTACTTGGAGATCCAGATAATTTTATCCCTGCCAATCCTCTTGTTACTCCAGTCCATATTCAACCAGAATGATATTTTCTATTCGCTTATGCTATTTTACGATCAATTCCTAATAAATTAGGAGGGGTAATTGCACTAGTCTTATCTATTGCAATTTTAGCTATTTTACCATTCTACCATTTAAGCAAATTCCGAGGAATTCAATTTTATCCTATTAATCAAATTTTATTTTGAGTAATAGTAGTAACAGTAATTTTATTAACATGAATTGGAGCCCGACCAGTTGAAGAACCTTATGTATTAGTTGGACAAATCTTAACTGTAGTATACTTCTCATATTTCATACTTAACCCTCTAATTATTAAATGATGAGATAATTTATTAAATTAAGTTAATGAGCTTGAAATAAGCATATGTTTTGAAAACATAAGATAGAAATCAAATTTTCTATTAACTTTACTAAAAATAATTCATTAAATTAAATAAATTAAAAAAATCTTAAACCCAACAAAAAATAACAAAAAATTTAACGAAAAAGGTAAAAAACTTTTTCAAGCCAAATATATCAATTTATCATACCGAAAACGAGGTAAAGTACCTCGCACTCAAATAAACATAAATGAAACAAAAGTTAATTTAATATAAAAGAAAAAAGAAAAAACATCACTCCCTAAAAATATTACACAAAATAACATTCTCATAAACAAAATACTTGCATACTCAGCTAAAAAAATCAAAGCAAATCCTCCTCTTCTATATTCTACATTAAACCCTGAAACTAATTCCGATTCCCCTTCAGCAAAATCAAAAGGAGTTCGATTAGTTTCTGCTAAAGAAATTCTAAATCATACCAAAGCTATAGGAAATATAATAAATAAAAATCAAATAAATATTTGATACTTATAAAATATCAATATATTATAACCACCAATTAAAAAAATAAATCTTAATAAAACTAATGATAAACTAACTTCATAAGAAATTGTTTGAGCAACAGCTCGTAATCCTCCTAATAAAGCATAATTAGAATTTGAAGATCAACCAGCAATCATTACAGTATAAACTCCTAATCTAGTACAACATAAAAAAAATAATAAACCTAAATTAAAAGAAAATAACTTAACAAATATTGGTATACATATTCATACTAATAAAGATAAAAATAAAGAAAAAACAGGAGAAAAATAATAAGAAATATAATTAGATAACAAAGGATAAGTTTGTTCCTTAGTAAATAACTTAATTGCATCACAAAAAGGTTGAGGAATTCCGGCAATTCCAACCTTATTAGGACCCTTTCGAATTTGAATATATCCTAATACCTTTCGTTCTAAAAGAGTTAAAAAAGCTACTCTTACTAAAACAAAAATAATTAATAATAATCTACCAATAATAAATAATAAATTTTCTATAAAAAACAAGTACTATTTGTGATAAAAATCACATACATAAATTCTAAATTTATTGCACTAATCTGCCAAAATAGTATTTATATTAATTATATTCAATATAAAAATAATAATTTATCAAATATTAGGTCCTTTCGTACTGAAATATTTTAATTTTTTAAAGATAGAAACCAACCTGGCTTACGCCGGTTTGAACTCAGATCATGTAAGAATTTAAAAGTCGAACAGACTTAAAATTTAAGCGGCTACACCTAAAATTATATCTTAATCCAACATCGAGGTCGCAATCTTTTTTATCGATATGAACTCTCCAAAAAAATTACGCTGTTATCCCTAAAGTAACTTATTTTTTTAATCACTATTAATGGATCAATTATTCATAAATTAATGATTTAAACAATTAAAAGTTTATTAAATTTTAATATCACCCCAATAAAATATTATCAACTATTATAACAAAAGAAATCTATAAAATTATAATAATCTAAATATAAAGATTTATAGGGTCTTCTCGTCTTTTAAATATATTTTAGCTTTTTGACTAAAAAATAAAATTCTATTATAAATTTTTATGAAACAGTTAATATCTCGTCCAACCATTCATACCAGCCTTCAATTAAAAGACTAATGATTATGCTACCTTTGCACAGTTAGTATACTGCGGCCATTTAAAAAATTTCAGTGGGCAGGCTAGACTTTAAAAAAAATTCAAAAAGACATGTTTTTGTTAAACAGGCGAACATTATTTTTGCCGAGTTCTTTATAAAAACTTTTCATTTATATTTATTTATACAATTCAATATACTAATTTTATCATTATTTATTTATTTTTATAATTAAAATAAATACTTTAATAAAAATTTAAAATTTTAATAAATAATCATTATTATAAAATAAATTATAACACTTTTATTAATAATAGCTATTTCTAAGCTTATATTTATTAATTTATTTATTTATTTTTAAAAATTTATTTTACAGCTTATCCCATAAAATATTAAAATTAAATATTTATTTAATTAATTTATTTAATTAAATAATATAAAATTTCTAAATTAAATTTATTTCTTAAAGAACTAGATACCTTTAAAAACGAATAACATTTCATTTCTAATATATTATTAAAAATAATTTTGCCACATTAACTTTTATAATATATTAACTCTTTTAAAATCGAGAAAATTATAATAAATAATTTTTATTTGATAAACCCTGATACACAAGGTACAATAAATTAAATTTTCTTTTACAATAAAAATTTTTCAAATTATTTCAATTTTCTTTCACAATACTATTACACTATAATTAATATTATTTTTTCTTTATTAAATACTAAAACAATTCATTTTATAATTATTTTTAATAATTTAATCTATAAACAAAAATAATTAATAAATAAAATCTATTCAATTTATATTGATTTGCACAAAAATCTTTTCAATGTAAATGAAATGCTTTACTAAATAAGCTTTAAATTGCATTCTAGGTACACTTTCCAGTACATCTACTATGTTACGACTTATCTTACCTTAGTAGTAAGAGTGACGGGCGATGTGTGCATATTTTAGAGCTAAAATCAAATTATTAATCTTTATAATTTTACTATCAAATCCACCTTCAATAAACATTTCAAATTTATATTCGTATAAATAATTTTATTGTAACCCATTTCTACTTAAATATTAGCTACACCTTGATCTGATATACTTTCTTTTCTAAAATTTTGAAAATTAACATTCTTATAAAATATTCTAATAACGACGGTATATAAACTGATTACAAACTTAAGTAAGGTCCATCGTGGATTATCGATTACAGAACAGATTCCTCTGAATAGACTAAAATACCGCCAAATTTTTTAAGTTTCAAGAACATAACTACTACTACCTTAGTTTTTTTATTTACATTTTAAATAATAGGGTATCTAATCCTAGTTTATTACTAAAATTTTTAAGCTTCAATTATTTTATATAAAAAATATATAAATTTAAAATTTCACCTAATAAATTTATTTTTATTTTATAAATAAACAATTTAACTTTAACTAAAAAAATTTATTTGCATTATTCGTATAACCGCGGCTGCTGGCACAAATTTAGCCAATACTCTTTAGTATTACTATTTCTAGGTTTCCCTAATTAATAATATTAATTACTGCGAATAAAATTAATTTATTTACTATTAAAATAAATAAAAATTCACACAAAAATTTACATATAAATTAAACTAATAATAAATTTACAAGCCAAAATAAAACTTTATACATAAAAATTAAAAACCCATTAATTAAATAATACAAATAATTAATTATTTAATAAATTAAATTAGTAAACTAAATTTTAATAATAATTTTCAATTCATTTAATTTATAATACAATTTATATAAAATAATACATTAATTTTATAAATAATTTTAAATTGGTAAATACTCCCGTAATAATCAATAATTAATACAAATATATACATAACATTACCCCTATTATATATATATATATTATATTTATTATATAATTTATAAATTTTTATTTTAATAAAATAAAAATAAACATTTATAATAATAATAATAAATAGTAGAAATTTATAAATTAAATGAATTTCTCATAGTTTTTTTTTTTTTT